TCGATGGTCATACAAATTAATCGACGAATTAGAACAACAGGAAGTAGAAAATGACAAAAATGGGCCAACGAATTATCTAATTCGTTCAAGAAAAGCCAAACGTGTCGTGATTTTTACCGATATTCCGGAGAATACCGATCCTTATACTAATAACAAAGAGACTAATAATCCTGATGAAGCTGAAGAGTTGGCTTTGATACGTTATTCACAACAATCGGATTTTCGTCGAGATATAATAAAGGGCTCTGTGCGGGCTCAAAGACGTAAAACGATTATTTGGGAACTGTTTCAAGCAAATGTGCACTCCCCTCTTTTTTTGGATAGACTAGACAAACCCCCTTTTTTTTATTTTGATATTCCCGAGCTGATGAAAATCATTTTTTTAAATTGGAAAAATAAGGAATTAAAAATTTCGGATTATACAAAGGAAAAGACAAAAGAAAGTGAGAAAAAAGAGGAGGACAAAAACGAAAAATACAAAAGAGATAAAAAAATTCGTATAGAAATAGCAGAAGCTTGGGATAGCTTTTTCTTTGCTCAAGTAATAAGAGGTTTTTTATTAGTAATCCAATCAATTTTTAGAAAATATATTCTATTACCTTCATTAATAATAGCTAAAAATATTGTTCGTATATTATTATTTCAATTTCCCGAATGGTCCGAGGATTTAAAGGATTTGAATAAAGAAATCCATGTTAAATGCACCTATAATGGCGTTCAATTATCCGAAAAAGAATTTCCGAAAAAATGGTTAACAGACGGTATTCAGATAAAGATACTATTTCCTTTTCGTCTGAAACCTTGGCACAGATCTAAGTTACGATCCCCTCATAAAGATCCTTAATTTAAATATTAATAAATATTAAATTTATAATTTATATTTATAATATAATATAACTTAACTTATAAATTGAAAAAATAAAATGAAAATGAATAAAAAGATTAATACATAAGATAAATACACTAAGAGATAAGAAGAAATTCGGCCACCCCCTATATATTTTATACCCTCTCCGACAAAAAAACTTGTAATACCGACTCCATTTGTAATTCCATCAATTACTCGTCTATCAAAGAAATAAGTTAATTGAGCTAATCCTCTTATACCGTTAGTTAAGGATATTTCATAAAAAGCATCTATGTAACCACGATTATATGACCAATCATATATCACATTTATTATTTTTTCCCAAATAATTTTATTAGGAACACTTTTAACAAATGAATTTCGGAAGTTCAAATTTTGTAAAGATGAATAAAAAGGCTTATATAAAAAAGACGCTATAAATATTCCGAGATAAGCTATACTCAATGAAAAACTTGCATTTGTCACAAATTCATACCAATCGACAGAATTATTTGAATTTTGATGTATTATAACTGGAGTTAACAATTTGGATAGTATGTCCAAATCCATTCCTTGTTGATTGAAAGGAATTCCTATGGCCCCAACGAACAAAGTAAATATGCCTAATACAAGCATAGGAAATAGCATAGTAGTATCCGATTCATGGGGATACAAAAAAGTGTTCTTAATACCAAAATGTGTAATAGTAATAAAGGGCCGCCTCATCTTTCTTACATTAATATCAATTGGATACGTCTTCTTCAACAAAAAAGAAATCCTTTCATTATTATTATTCATTGTTAATAAAGATAATAAACGAAATCTTTTTTGAATTCTTTTTTTCCCTTCTATATCCTTATCCTTACCCCATAGAGATATTGAATAAAACGAGTTGTTTGTTTTGCCGCTGTAATTTTGAAAATGAACATTTAAATATCCTTCAAAAGTAAGTAAATAGATCCGAAACATATAAAAAGCAGTTAATCCTGCTGTGAAAAAAGCTATTATTGCAAAAATCGGTGAATACAACCAACTATCATTAAGAATTTCATCTTTAGACCAAAAACAGGCAAGAGGTGGAATACCACAAAGGGAAAGTATACCTAAAAAAAAAGCAGTTTTTGTAATCGGCACATGTTTTGTTAAACCACCCATAAGAACCATATTCTGACTTTTATCTGGAGAATACCCAACAATTGCTTCCATTGAATGAATGATTGATCCAGACCCTAAAAACAACAATGCTTTCGAATAAGCATGAGTAATCAAATGAAATAAAGCAGCTCGATAAGACCCAATACCGAGAGCTAACATCATATAACCCAATTGAGACATTGTAGAATAGGCTAAACTTCTCTTAATATCTTTTTGAGCAAGAGCTAAAGTAGCTCCTAATAGTAATGTTATTATACCTATCAAAGCTATTATATTCATTACGTAAGGTATAACTCTAAAAAGAGGAAGAAGCCGAGCTACAAGAAAAATTCCTGCGGCTACCATAGTAGCAGCATGTATAAGAGCTGAAATAGGAGTGGGTCCTTCCATAGCATCAGGTAACCATACCTGAAGGGGAAATTGAGCGGATTTAGCAATTGCACCAGAAAATAATAAGAGGGCACACAAAGTAACAAATAAAAAATTAACTTCATTATTATAAATCAAGTTATTGAATATCTCAAACAAATCCTGAAATTCGAAACTGCCTGTTATCCAATAAAGACCTAAAATTCCTAATAATAAACCAAAATCCCCTACACGATTAGTTACAAACGCTTTTTGACAAGCATTCGCTGCAATCGGTCGTGTAAACCAAAAACCTATTAATAGATAAGAACAGACTCCAACTAATTCCCAAAAAATATAAATTTGTATCAAATTAGAACTAGTCACTAATCCCAGCATTGAAGTATTGAAAAAACTCATATAAGCAAAAAATCTCAAATATCCTTGATCATGAGACATATAATTGTCACTATAAATAAGAACCAAAATTCCAACAGTAGTAATTAAGATTGACATAATAGAAGTAAGTGGATCGATCAAGTAGGTGAACTCTAAAGAAAAGTCATTATTGATGGTCCAAGACCATACATATTGATAGATATAACTGTTATTTATTTGCTGAATAGGCAGATTGGCTGAAAAAATCATAACTATACTTAACAATAAAACACTAGGAAAAGCCCACATGCGGCGAAGATTTTTTGTTGCCTTCGGGAAAAGGAGAAGTCCCACTCCTATTAACATAGGAATTATAACTGGAATGAAAGGTATGATCCATGAATATTGATATGTATATTCCATAAAAATAAATAAATAAAAATCTTTTATTCTTAATTAACTGTTTCTGATTCACCAGCTCTTATTTTTTTTTTTGAAAGGAATCAGTTAATAAAAAAATTAAGATATATAAAACTAAAATAAAATTTTATATTCTTAATTATTATAAATCTTTTCCAAATACTTCAAACAAAACAAGATATTTCAAATCAAGAAGTTTGAATTGGTCAAATGAGATGACCAAGCTACTATTGAAAAATAAATACTTACTCTTTTTTTTAAGTAAGATTTTATGAAGATACAAAAAATAAAAATTTCAATTATTATTACAATTTACATAATACAATATTTTAACAATATTTTAATCTCGGGAGAGAGTAAGGACAAATAATTACACCAAAAAGAGTATTTTATTTTGATATGATTCATAAAAGACAGACACAGTCCATACATAACTTAACTCAAGGAAATAAGAACTATTTTTTTTAGTTCGTTTATTCAGAATCATTAACTGCAAGTCTCATTTGAATTTGAAAATCTTAATTAGGTGCACTCTTTTTTCAAGTTTGGCTAATTAAGCAATTAAAAAAAAAATAAAGGGAATTAAGGATTGGTTTCTTAAACTTTTTGATGTATTTTATTACATGTATAAATATAGCACGATGAAAATAAACAATAAACAATATAAAGGAACAACCGCTTTGGTTTATATTTTTTCTTTTTTTATGACGAGAGTCTAATTTAGACTATAAATAGATAATTAGATAGTAAGTAAAGAACAATTGGTTTTGAACAATAGATGTCTTTCACATCCAACTAGAGAAATGAATACTCTATCATAATTTTTTAATGGCAGTTCCAAAAAAACGCACTTCTATATCAAAAAAACGAATTCGTAAAAATATTTGGAAAATGGAGGGGTATTGGGTAGCATTGAAAGCTTTTTCGTTAGCGAAATCTCTTTCTACAGGGAATTCAAAAAGTTTTTTGTACAATAAGAAATAAATAAATAATTAATGGAATAATCTGAATCTATCTCTGACTCTAAAAAAAGTCTAGTTTCATTTTTAATTTCGTTTCTAATTTTTTAATTTATATATTATATATAATAATTAATATAATAATTATACTTAAAAACTAAAAAAAAGAAAAAAAAAAGTAATGATTCCCATTCCTTAATGTTTTGAATGGATAAATATTAAATTGAATTCATTTTGCCATTATGTTATGTAAAATAATTCTTATTTTGTATACTTAATACTTAATTTTTTAAAATGATATTCTTTTTTGTTTGACAAAAAAAAGAATAAATACAAGATATAAAGTTTCAACTGTCTTTTTAGTAAAGTTTTGTCTTTTTTATATTTATTTATTATATTTATATAATATATATTTATATAATATATACTATTTTTTATAGAACAACAAATATAAGATCTTTAATCCAAATTCAAATTAATGAGTTGTTGAAACTCATTTTTTTTAGTTTCAAACTTGTTTTGTAATTTTCTGAACAATCATTTTAAACAATAATTATCAATATATATACTCCTTATCCTTATATATACCTTATATACCTCGTATAAAATATCCATTGATAAAAGCTTCTTGTCCCATTTAGGTGGATATTTTATACGAGAAATGTATCAATTTTGGTCATCAAAAAAAATGGATCCTATAGTTGCTTGGGCTGGGGAAGATAGATCAATATATGTATTAAGTATTAATTTTTAACGGGTTATTCTAATTTGAAGTAGGGTCCAATTACGATAGAAATCAAAACCCTTTTTTTATATGATACGCCCAATACCTAACCCAAACCCAATTTAATTAATTTATTAATGTTAAGTTAAATAAACTTAACACTCTAAATATTAAATCAAACAAATAATAAAAAATCATGAATTTAAATGTTTCCTATAAAACTAAAAAATATTGAATGATTGAGTACTTTAACCTAGACGATTAAATAAGAATAGGTTATTATGATTTCGAACAAGCCGCTATGGTGAAATCGGTAGACACGCTGCTCTTAGGAAGCAGTGCTAGAGCATCTCGGTTCGAGTCCGAGTGGCGGCATGGCATCTTATAAAAGAGTAAGTCCTATAATAAATTCAATTCCCAATTTCCATTCCTATAATTTCGAGAATCCCCCCCCCTTTTTTATTTATTTTAAATTTTTTTATGATATTTTCAAGTTTAGAGCATATATTAACTCATATATCCTTTTCGGTTGTTTCAATTGTAATTTCAATTCGTTTGATAATCTTATTAATTAATGAAAGCGCAGGACTATATGATTCATCAGAAAAGGGCATAAAAACTACTTTTGTCTGTATAACAGGATTATTAGTTACTCGTTGGATTTATTCGAGACATTTACCCTTAAGTGATTTATACGAATCATTAATTTTTCTTTCGTGGAGTTTGTCCATTATTTGTATGGTTCCGTATTTCAAAAAAAATATAAACCATTTAAGCGCAATAACCGCGCCAAGTATTATTTTTACCCAAGGCTTTGCTACTTCTGGTTTTTTAACCGAAACACATCAATCCGTAATATTAGTACCCGCTCTACAATCTCATTGGTTAATGATGCACGTAAGTATGATGGTATTGGGTTATGCAGCTCTTTTATGTGGATCATTATTATCAGTAGCTCTTATAGTCATTACATTTCGAAAAGTCATAGGGGCTTTTGAGAAAAAGAATAATGATTCATTTTCATTTGATGCTATCCAATACATGAATGAAAGAAACAACGTTTTATGGAACATTTCTTTGATCTCTTCTAGGAATTATTATAGATCTCAATTGATTCAACAATTGGATCATTGGAGTTATCGTATTATTGGTATAGGGTTTATCTTTTTAACCATAGGTATTCTTTCGGGAGCAGTATGGGCAAATGAGGCATGGGGCTCATATTGGAATTGGGATCCGAAGGAAACTTGGGCATTTATTACTTGGACCATATTCGCGATTTATTTACATATTCGAACAAATAAAAATTTTGAAGGTGTAAATTCCGCAATTGTAGCCTCGATGGGATTTCTTATAATTTGGATATGCTATTTTGGGGTCAATCTATTAGGAATAGGGCTACATAGTTATGGTTCATTTACACTAACGTCTAACTGAAGAAAGGACCTAACGAACACAAGCAAACATGGGACAGCATATATATAAGAAAACATTGTGTAAGCCTTCGAGAACCTTTTGAATCAAAGTAGTGATTCAAAAGGTTCTTACAAAGGCCAAACAAATCTGGTTAAAAGTCTAATTCATTTTTTTATTTTTAACTTAAGTTAAACTTAAGAGAAGAAAATTATTATTTTATTGTTTTTTTTTAATTGTACAACGAATTTTTTAAAACATCCTAATACTATTTATTATTATAGAATTATAGATTATTATAGTTATAGATTATTATAGATTATAGTATATTATTAGTATAGGATTGCTGTTTGATTTTTTATTTTATTCATGAAAATTATCTATAAAAATAGATAGATATAATATCTTCGACCTTGTCAACTGATAGTGAGAAAACGAAATCCGGATAAATACCAATACCTATTACAGGTAAAAGGATAGAGATCGAAACAAATAACTCTCGCGGTCCAGAATCAAAAAAAGAAGAGTTTGGAGCATTAAAAAACTTGTATCCATAGAACATTTGGCGTAACATAGATAATGAATAAATAGGAGTTAATATCATTCCAATTGCCATTACAAATGTAATTAGTATTTTTGTTATTAAAAAAAATTTTTGGCTGGTAATTAGTCCCAAAAATACTATTAATTCTGCAACAAAACCACTCATCCCCGGTAATGCAAGGGAAGCCATCGATAAGATACTGAAAGTCGTGAATATTTTTGGAACCGGGATCGCCATTCCGCCCATTTCGTCGAGATAAACAAGACGTATTCTATCAAAACTCGTTCCCGCCAAGAAAAAAAGTGCAGCGCCAATAAAGCCATGAGAGATTATTTGTAAAATGGCTCCATTGAGGCCCATATCACTTATAGAGCCAATTCCTATAATTATGAAACCCATATGAGATATGGAGGAATAGGCTATTCTTTTTTTTAAATTACGTTGACCGGGAGATGCTGAAGCTGCATAGATTATTTGAATTGTGCCTACTATAATCAACCAGGGAGCAAATAGAGAATGAGCGCGGGGCAATAATTCCATATTAATCCGAACCAATCCATACGCTCCCATTTTTAATAAAATTCCGGCTAGAAGCATACAAGTACTGTAATGTGCCTCTCCATGGGTGTCTGGTAACCATGTATGTAAAGGTATAATTGGTGATTTGACAGCAAAAGCAATAAGAAATCCAATATAGAATATTATTTCCAGTGCTACTGGATAAGATTGATTAGCTGATGTTTCAAAATTTAATGTTGGTTCATTGGAACCATATAAACCGATACCCAGAACTCCTATTAATAAAAAAACGGAACTTCCCGCAGTGTACAAAATAAACTTTGTGGCTGAATACAAACGTTTTTTTCCCCCCCACACGGATAGAAGTAGATAAACGGGAATTAATTCTAACTCCCACATGATGAAAAAGAGTAAAAGGTCTCGAGAAGAAAATGATCCTATTTGGCCGCTATACATTGCTAACATCAGGAAATGGAATAATCGGGAATCTCGAGTAACCGGCCGAGCCGCTAAAGTAGCTAAAGTGGTGATAAATCCTGTCAGCAAAATAGGTCCTATAGAAAGTCCATCTATTCCCAATCTCCAGTAAAAATCAAAAAGATTGATCCATTTATAATCCTCCGTCAGTTGCATTAATCGATCGTCCAATTGGAAATGATAATAGAAGGCATAAGTTATTAGAAGGAGTTCCAGAGCGCATATAAATATAGTATACCCTCTTATTACCTTATTTCCTCTATGAGGGAGAAAGAAAATTAAAGAACCCGCGAATATTGGCAAAACTACCAATATTGTTAACCAAGGAAAATAATTCGTAGTAAAAACAAGATACACTTGGACCAGAAAAATCCGTGCTCGAAAAAAGATATTCTATTTTTTTATTTTATTTTTTCGAGCAGGGGGATTTTTGTCGGTAAAAAAAATGAATGTATTCAGGTGGGATTTGTGAAAGGAATCAATAAGCTAGGCCCATGCTTCGAGTTGTTTCATGCCATAAATAAACTCGAACACTCAAGTAATCCGTTGGACAGGCGGATTCACATCTCTTACAACCAACACAGTCTTCTGTTCTTGGAGCAGAAGCAATTTGTTTAGCTTTACATCCGTCCCAAGGTATCATTTCTAATACATCTGTGGGGCAGGCTCGGACACATTGAGTACACCCTATACACGTATCATAAATCTTTACTGAATGTGACATTGGATATATAAATTTTTGAACATCATAAGTTTTCGATCTAGTAAACTTGTAAATGAATTATACATATATTTAGTATTTAGACACCAGATGAATCAATGATTTACCAGAATTTTTATAATTAATCTGCTCCCGGATCGGCTCATGCGAGAGGTCCAAGATCCTTTGATTTATTGCATTTTTTGTAAACACGATCAATACGTTATGTACCATCCATGTTAATTCGACTATATAAATATTATAATTTATATGATTAATACTGCTTATTAATACATAATACAATACTACTTATTCAACAAATTTGATTGATTGATACGAGTTGATTTTCTGTTACGATAAATTGCGGAAACAATAGCTGGCCCAATAGCTGCTTCAGCGGCTGCAATAGCTATAACAAAAATTGAAAAAATATTTCCTTTTAATTGGCGACTATCAAAAAAATCAGAAAATGTTACAAAATTTATATTAACTGCATTCAGTATAAGTTCAAGACACATAAGGGCTCTAACCATATTTCGACTTGTGATTAATCCATAGATACCGATAGAAAATAAATAGGCACTCACAATAAGTACATGTTCGAGCATCATTGACCAACTCCTTATCAATTTCGATTTATTTCAAGATAAAAAACAATTTAATGGGTTCAATTGACTAGATAGAATATAAAAAGTTTGGTAATAGATTGAATAAAAGAATTTCTATTTATATTTTATACATAAACAATCTTCAAATAAAATTGAAGTGAGGGGAAATGGATGTGATAACACAGAACAAAGTTTAATTTGTATTTAGGTTATTAGTTCGAAAGATTTCTTACTGGCGAGCCACAGCAATTGCACCTATCAAAGCAGCTAAAAGAATTATCGAAATGAGTTCAAATGGAAGAAAAAAATCTGTTGATAAATGAATTCCAATTTGTTGACTGTTACTTATCAAATCTTGCTCTATAATCTGGTTTGATCTTGTAGTCCAAATAATCCCGTACCATGACGTATCCAGAATAGTAGTCATTAGTAAAACAAAAATACCTGTACAAACCAACAAAGTAACCCCCTCTCCAACGGTCCAAAGATTAAAATCTTTGTAATATTCTGAACCATTCATGAACATGACAGCAAATATGATTAAAATATTTATGGCTCCCACGTAAATAAGGAGCTGTGCGGCAGCTACAAAATGAGAGTTTGATAGAATATAGAATAAAGATATACAAACAAGAACCAGTCCCAACGAAAAAGCAGAATAAATTGGGTTGGTAAATAATACTACTCCTACACCTCCTAATATAAGACTGGATCCCAAAAAGACTAAAAGAAAATCATGTATCGGTCCGGGCAAATCCATTATATGTAAAGAGATAAATAAATCGAAATTTTTTTCATGACCTTATTGACCTCACCAGGAAAAATCTTTTTCTGAAAAGTTCTTATCTTATCTTAATTGAATTAAATCTAAATGCTAAGGAATGTGAATTGATGTAGGTATAGTTCTT